ACAGATCCAAACAAAAAACAGCCCTAGCGAAGCTACAAACGCTGGTTTTTGTCCCTGCCATCCCTTATTCAATCTTATATGAATGTAATTTGCAAAAATTAACCAAGTTATCAATGCCCAAGTTTCTTTTGGATCCCAACTCCAATAACGACCCCAGGCGTCATTTGCCCATACTGCTCCAGAAAGAATACCCAAAGTTAAAAAAGTAAATCCAAAAACTATGCTATAGAAACTCAGATTATCCAGCAAATGGATAATCTGAGTTTTTCGCCAATTTTCCAACAGAAAAACAATCTGCGTTTTTTTAAGAACTGTGGTGTTTTTCGAGTTCATAGCTAAAAGAGCTATTGACGATAAGGATCCACACAGAAGAGTAACGTAACCAAGAAAAATAATGGTTACGTGCATTATTAGCCAATGAGACTGTAACGCGGGTATTAATCTTTGTGACTGTTGCATGTCTATTGGAAGAACTAAAGTGGCGAACCCGTGAGTAAACAAGGCACTCGGCGCAGTTATAATACCAATCCATCGCATATTAGGACTCAAAAATTGAATAAAAACATTGATAAAACAAAAATTCCAAGAAAGAAAGATTAGAGATTCATACAAATTACTTAAAGGTAAATGCCTTGAATAAAGCCACCGAATCATTAAAATTGTTGTTATACACAAGAAGACAATAAGGGCACCCCTTTTTACCGAATTACCTATTTTTGTAACCGGATAAACTAAAGTTCCTCCAAAAACAAGAGTAATTATTAGAAAAAAAGCGAAATATATTTGGACTAATATGTGTTCTAAACTTATCAAAATCATAAAAAACGAAAAAACTAAAAACTGAAAATCGAGAAAGAAATATACTGAAATGCAAACTTGAAGGATCGAAGGAATTTTTGCCGCCACTCGGATTCGAACCGAGATGCTCTGGCACTGCTTCCTAAGAGCAGCGTGTCTACCTATTTCACCATGGCGGCATCAACAAAAACGAATTTTTGTACTTTTTTTATTGTTTTCAATTAAAATATACTCTCATTTTCTTTTTTAGATTTAACCCTAGTTTCATTCTAGTTTTTATGTCAACTGGGGTATAACGCAGTTTGGTAGCGTGACATCATGGGGTGGTGTAAGTCGCGGGTTCAACTCCCGCTACCCCAATAGTTAAAAATGTTCTATTTGATAAATAAAGATCCAGTCTGCTTTTTTTTAGGTTTTGTTTATATTATAGTTTTGACAATCTTTCTGTCAATAATATTTTCCTGTGAATAATCTTTTTTTGTAGAGTTCAAACAAGCCATATTTTTATCTATCTGTAAAACAGTATTTAGTTATATTATTTTACAGATAGACTTTTTCTTTCTTTTTTTTTTTTTATCACTGATTTTTTGACCTCTATTCTACTTTACTTAATTTGATAACTTTGAAGTTTTTCGATTAATTAAAATAAGGGATACATACGTAATCGTACTATAGAATTACAACTTCCATCGGTGATATTGTACCAAAATCGATTCATGCAAAGAAGGTCTTCTAGCCGATAATTAGGCCAAAGAAATCGTTTAATTTTTTGTCCTGAATCCCACAATTTCTTTTTCTTCAAGAAGAAATACCGATGGGCTGGTCTTTGTTCTTTTTGAAATCCTACCTCAGAAAAAAACAAGCGATTGAGTACGCGAAATTCTTTACGATGTCGCGGAATGAAAACATCTTCTAAAATAAAATTATCTAACTTAAAATCAAAAGGTTCAGAATTTGGCTTATAGAAAAGATTAATAAGTCTTTTCGTTAAAACTCTTTCTGTCGGTAGCTGCGCAATCGGATTGGCTGTTCGTTTTAACAAAACATTTGGAAAATCTTTCTGACGAAAGCCCAAACTTCTCATATCACACATAAAATATAAAGGCTCAAGATGCATATCTTTCAAATAAATATTGGTTAATGCTTTTTTCTTAACCGGGTTATTTACCATCTTACGTAAAATTGTAAGTTGTCTGTTTAAATCAACGTATGAAATATTCAAAGTTCTCCAAAGTAATATTTCTCTGTAGAACTTTCTAGGAAATAAAATATACATGTCATTGTCAATCTCTTCATCTATTAACTCATCATCTTTTTGCTCATCCACAAAGTCTAATAGTTTTTGTAGGTGTTCCTCCCTTTTTTTATACTCGGGATCTTTCGACATCTTATCGAGATCTTCTTGAGAAAATAACTTGTACTCAACAGTGATGTTTTTTTTTGATGTAATCTTTGGTGGGTTATTAAGCGGATTTGTCACTTGTAACTTTTTGATGTTTTCCTCTTTTTGTTGGCTTTTGCTCCAGAAAAAAAAAACAAACCCCTTCTTATTTTTGAATTGTTTACCAATGAAATTTTGATCTATGACTTTGTCGAAAAGTTGCTGTTTGTCATTTTCCTTTATCAACCCCTGTAGTCCGTTTTTATTAAAATGGGGTTTTTTCTTCGTTTTTAGCAACTCTGCTTGGCTTTCCTCTTCCTTTTTTAATTGAATTTCTTGTTCTAACAAGATTTCAAGTTCTTTTTCTATGCTTTTTTTTTTTTCTGTTACATTCATTCCGTCCCGCTCCGCCTTTGTTAGAAGTCGTTTTTTCTGTATTAGTTTCTTTTTTTTTGCTGCGGCTTCTCTCTGTTTTTTAAGGTCAAAAGCTTTATTCTTTTGCTTTTTTAATTCGGAGTTTATTTTGTCTTGTGTTGAAATTATTTCGAAGGACTTTTTGAACGTTTTTCTTGCTAATTTTCTCTCACTTTTGGAAAGTCCCTTCAATTTTATTCTTTTCTGAACAGAAAAGATACAGGGTTTTATAATAAATCTGCGCAGAGCCGTTTTTTGACGTCCTATCTCAACTTTTTCATGCTCTTTTTGCTCTTTTCTATTTTTTAAAACAAAGTCAAACTCGAAAATTCCCTCTAACTCGGTCATTAATTGGTCGTTCATTTTGACCGGCCATCCCCCTTTTTTTTTAGTTCGTCGGCCGAGGATATAATTCGATAGAAAATTCAAACTTGTATTTTGCGCCGGATAAACCCCAATTCTTTTTGTCTTCTCACGCTTGAAAAATAATTGAGAAATTCCTGTTTCTTGGGAATCAAGATAATTGTATGCCAAGATATTGAATCTGTAGCATTTGTTTAGTTTAAATAGAAATCTCTTTTTAAAAGACGTAAAGACGGGTAAAGGTTTATTTTGTAGTTTTTTCTCTAAAAATAATAGGTTTTCTAAAGTATTCTTTTTATGTTTTCGTTTAATAAGTTTACGAATCTTATTTCTAACTCTTTTCGGTTTTATATTCTTTTTTCTAACCCTTTTCGGGTCCCTTTTTTGTTTTATATTCTTATTTCTAACCCTTTGCGGGTCCCTTTTCTGTTTTATATTCTTTTTTCTAACCCTTTGCGGGTCCCTTTTCTGTTTTATATTCTTTTTTCTCACCTTTTTCGGGTTTATATTCTTTTTTCTCACCTTTTTCGGGTTTATATTCTTTTTTCTCACCTTTTTCGGGTTCCTTTTCGGGTTTATATTCTTATTATGTTTTCGTTGTTTACGAATCTTATTTCTCACCCGTTTCGAGTTTATATTCTTATTATGTTTTCGTTTAATAAGTTTACGAATCTTATTTCTAACCCTTTTCGGGTTTATATAAAACCACACCTTATTTCTCACTTTTTTCGGGTTTATATTCTTATTATATTTTCGTTTAATAAGTTTACGAATCTTATTTCTCACCCTTTTCGGGTTTATATGAAACCACACAAGTTTTGATGATAAGTCATAACGATCATAACACTTTAGCCAGTGCTTCCAGTCTTTTTTTTTTAAAGCGTGAGGTTTTTTATATTTTAAAAGTTTGTTTTGACCTAAGAAAGTTCTTATCTTTTTTTTTATAAAAGGATACGTTTCTTTTGATTGTAAGAACGGCTTAAACAAAGGTTTGTTGTTTGTTGTACACCGCCATATATCATGAAAAACATATGCTTGTGATAATATATTGTCATTATTTAGACTCAAACTTTTTTGTTTTGTTGTTATTTTTTTTCGGTTTAAAAGAAATATCCTTTTTATTTTTAGTACAAAATACCTTGTACTAAAAGATTTTAAAAAACTACATAAGTTTTTTGTATAAAAAGTACTTATTACAAAATGCCTTGTACTAAAAGATTTTAAAAAACTACATAAGTTTTTTGTATAAAAAATACTTAGGGCAAAATTATTCGGAAGAACACGAACAAAAAAGTCAGACCACTTGTTTGACTTTCTGTAATTATGAATCCAATTTGACACCCTAAACTCCATTTTCTCACGTATAATCCTGAAGTTTGGACTTTTTTCTTTTTGAAAAACGTCTTTATCGAATATCTCACTGTTTAATTTTATTATGTCATATTGTATAAAAAACAATTCTTTATATTTTAATATAATCTCTTTTAATTTTGCTATTTCATTTTGTAGAAAATGCAATTGTTTATATTTTGATATAAGCGTTTTTGTCAACATTTTCACTTTTGCTTTCGTTTTTTGTTTATATTTTGATATAAACGTTTTTGTCAACATTTTCACTTTTGCTTTCGTTTTGCGTACCCAGAAAAAACGATTTTTATGATAACTTTGTTTTTTTTCTTCTTTTTTTTTCATGCGATTTCTTTTTCTGATCGAAGGCCGTTTGCGACCTGTAGTATACCCAAAAGAACTTAATCGATTTGTAATTACAGTTTTTATTTTTTTGATTTTTTTAGATATATCGATTTCAATATGAACCCAATTACTATTGATTTGAGTACAAACCCAACGAAGTTTATAAACTACTTGGTTAACTTTTGATAAAAAAAAAACTAAAGCGGAATCTGTAGGAATTTCCGACAATTTTTTTATTTCTGTTAAAACAGGTTTCCAAAATGAGAATTTTTTGACTTTGTCACCATAAGGAGTATCCACCTCGTATCCTCCTATCGACATATAAGTGGGTTTTACTTTTTGACTAGTACCAAAAGCTTCATGCCAAGGTTTTAAACGAAAAGGATTTAAGATTTTTATTTGAAACCCGTCTTCCCACCATCTCTCGGGACGTTTTTGCTCAGAAAATTCCACACCATCAAAAGTGCAGTTTATATAAACTTCCGCGGATAATTCTTTCCAATCTTCTATAATTTCGGGAGTTTGCAACAATAGAATACGTCCAACATTCTTGATTCCGATCAAAAAAGGTAAAACGACTTTTTGTCGAAAAAAAGCTTGAAATATTAATATTGGACCCCTAATTTTGTGGAATATGTGATGGTCTAATTTAGCCAAATTTGCGTAGTACTTTCTTTTATAAAAAGATATTTTGTGGGCATTCAATTTTTTTTTATTTTGTTCCTCGTCTCGAGAATGAAATAGTTTGAATTTGTTATATATTTTCATCAATTTTATTAAACAAAATTTCCAAAACAATCTAATCTGAAATTTCTGAATAGATGTGCGAACTTTTTGGAAGTCTGGCTTTCTCTTTTGGAATTTTTTCATTTGCAAAACCAAAGGGGAATGCGCTTGATTTTTTAAGGATCTAAGTGGGGCACGAAAAGGTTTAACGCATTTACCTTTTCGAGGTCTTGTAGTTCCTTTAAACATATATAAACGATTATTGCAGGAAGCATGTTTCCCTTTTAGAAGAAATTGTTGATCCCCTTCCTCGTAATAGGCCATATTTTTGAGGGGGGCTGCACGAAAATCAGAGTAATTTGTTTGGTCTTCATATTCGTAATCTTGTATCAAATAATGTTCCCCTTCGGGTAACTCTTTTGTAATATCCCCATATACTCTGAAAAAGTTATTATTTGTTCTCTGTTTGATGCATTTGAATTCCATTCTTTTTTTCTTCTTTACCTCTATTAATCGTTCGATTAAATCCCATTCTATCTTTTCTAAAAATTCCAAAAGGAAACCTCTGCTCTTTTCGTCAAATAACAATAGAGAAAAGAAATCGAAAAAAAGGGGATTTCTAAATGTTTTTTTTTTCTGATCCGTCTGTTTGTAAAGAATCTTAAAACAAAAATTTTTTGAAATGTAAACATCATTCAAATATATTTTTTCTGATATGATTCCTATATCCAAATCGGTTAGTTTTTGTTCTTGAAAGATAAAATTTTGCGTATTTTGTTCTTTTGAAGAGGCTTCAGTTGTCGACAAAATTGAACGAGTTTTTATAAAAAAGGGTTTCCAAGGTAGACTGTATTTTTTTGTTCTGAATTTCGACGGCACATGTTTTTGGGTTTTATATGATTTTTTCAGATAAAAATAATTATATATAGAACTACGAAAAACCATACGTTTAGGTATTGCTGTGTAATCTAATAATGGATCTTGCGTATCTTTCATGTTTAGGTAATCATGAAAATTTAACAAATCCCAAAACTCAGAGTTTTTTTTTTTGGTTTGCCCTTGTTCTTGCTGTTCCTCGCTAAAAAATTGTTTAATTAATTCGTGTTTTTCCTCTTCAAACCTAAGAGAAAATCGGGTTTTTACCGTATCGTAAAAATCTAATTTTTCTTGTACGTTTTCTGTGGCAAGTAAGCGCCTTTGTTCAGTCGTCAGCTGTTCCTCTTCTTTAGGAAGTTCAACAGCAATGGATCCTCTTCCTTTTTTTATTTCAAGCACACTTTGCTGTTCTTTTTCTTGCTGTTCTTTTTCTTTCCACTCGTTTTCTTCTACTTTTTTTTCTACCATTTTCCATAAATTTTCGATTGCTCTTTCTTCGATTCGTTTTTTTTGCTCATCCCCGTATTCTTCTGTGAAGGTCCTTAATCTTACCTGCGAAAATATTTCTGCCCATTTGCAATGTTTAACCAAAACTCGAGATGACCCACAAAGTAAGGGGTCATTAAATAATTGTAAATTATCTCCTCCGGGGAGAATTAATTGAACCCGTTTTTCTAGCGCTTCTTTTCTTATAGCTAGAACTTGTTTCTTCATTGAAATTTCCCTTTTTTTTTTAAGTATCCAAGGTATAGTTTTTTCTCTAAAAAACCTATATGCGCATTGCATCAAATATTTCTGCAACGTTTCTTCGAAATTTATCATCCACGCGTAAATCGGGATTGGTGCTAATTCAACTCGATATTTTTTTTTATCTTCTCGTCTAACTATTAAATCTGCATTACTCATTTTAGCTATTCTATCCTGAAGCTCTTGCCAAAAATAGAACTTTTTGTTTCTTAAGTTATCTAGCCAAAAATCTTCGTAATCAGTATTATGAATTTTTTCTAGTTTTTGCTCTAAGAAAAATTGAGTTGGAAACTTGGTAAAACAAAGCCTTTTTTTTCCGTCGCTAAAACACTGACCAAAAAAATATTGGGATACTCTAGCTTTCAAAAAAGGTTGAAAATCCTCATAAAGTCTTATGTAAGCTTTTCGAGTCCATCTTTGAAAGTTAAAAAAAAAGTTAGGCCATTCAAGACGAGAAAATTGTTGCCAGTTTGAATAAGGATTTTCTTTTTTGATCTCTTGACAATTTTGCGTTCTTGTTTTTTGCTTTAATTCTTGTTGTTCAAATTCCTGCAACTCTTTTAGTATTTTCTTTTTTCTTTGGTCCAAATTGGTCTGTTCCTGTTTTAGATCTTTCGTTTCTGTGTTGTTTGATGCCATAATCTGAGAGACAACTATCTCGTTTTTGCTTTGCTTTTCTTTTTTTGATACTATGTTTTTTTCTTGTCGTTCTGATGTTAATTCCTGAGTTTCTTCCTCGTCATCATCTTCTACTTGATAAAAGGTTGTTCGCCACGGAAAGATAGATAACGGTATTCGAGCTGATCCGAAGTAGCAAAAAAGAAAAACAAAAAGAAAAAGTTCACATGATGCTTTGATCTGATGTTTTAGATATGAACCTTTGTTCATATACGAGAAAATCCAATTTATTGCTTTGATACATAATATATAACTTACAGACCATCCTAAAATAATGCCAGCAAAAACTAGAAACGAAAAATTATATCTTAATATCAGTAAGCTGAAAAGTCTTGTTAATGTTGAATTTCCAAAAAGAAAAGGATTCAGTAATTGAATAATAAAGCCGTCTATAAATATATATAGTTTTAGATTTTTCAAAAAGAATTTCTTTGAAAGAATCCGATTTGTCCACTTTTCAATGGGTGGATAAAAGCGTAAAATGAAGTAAGGAATAGCTAATAAAGACATTAAGTGGGGTTTCATTAATGCTCGATAGAGCGAATTATTATAGACCGATAGATATATAAAAAGTTGTCCGATAAAGGATCCACTCATAAAAATTTGGCTTTCAGTTATTCCTTCAAGAACCAAATATCTGAAAGCGAAAAATTGACTCGGTCCGACAGATAAAATGGATAAAATTCCATAAAAAATTCCCACGCAAAAATCAGAACTAGCTTTTTTCAAAATTATCATCATAAGTGAAATCTCCTCTTATGTTAAACGAATTACAATGTAATTTTAGTATATGGTGCCTAGAAATAGGGTGCCTAGAAATGGCCTAAGTCATTTATTCGAAAAAAAAAAATGTCGAATATATCTCTATTAATAAAATATCTCTATTAATAAATAATATTATTTTTTTTAATACTCTCTGTTTGATCACAATCAGATATTCTTCAAGGAAAAATTTTCTTTTGTATATGTTCTAAGCTTTCTACTGAGTTTTTTTTAGTTAAAAATTATGCCGCACTTTTCTTTTTAATAACTACAATAAAAATGTTAATCATAAAGAATAAAAACTTCCTTTCAGAAACTCATATGTTGTTAAATGAAAAAGATGAAAAAAGTGAATTTTTGTTTCATCTCCTTGTTTCATCTCCTAATGATTTTTTGACTTAACAAAATTTTTCCGATCTCAATTTTCTAAAATGTCATTCCGCCTTAGGGGACGGGTAACCAACCTGTTACCTGGGTGGATTAATTTCTTAATTCTATACCTGTTACCTGGGTGGAGGGCATTCTATACCTGTTACCTGGGTGGAGGGCAAAGATCCAAGTATATTCTGTTAATTTTTTCAAGATAGTGCGGTTTTCGTTTTTTGAACGGATAATTTCCCGATCCGACATTTCCTTTGGTACAATCCCTTCTGGTTGCGATAAGAGTTGATCCGCGATAGTTAAATAATATTCACAAACATAATAAAGACGTGGTTCAGATGCAACCATTTCAAATAAGGTTTTACCCCTCACTCTAGAAACTCGTATATGCTCAATAAGAGGTAATACTTCTATTATAGGCATTGGGCAAGCTTCGACATATTTCTTGATAAGACCCTCCACAAACTACATCGCCCAACACATCAAATAATATTACATCATATTGGTCAAATGCGTTTAATTCTTTCAACAACTTTACAGTTTCTCCTACCACGTAGCCTCCACATCCGGCTCCTGCAGGTGGCCCACCTGCTTCCACACAATCCACCCCTCCGTAACCCTTATGAATAACATCCTCGTACCAAATATCCTCATAATGATAATGCTTAACTTGTAAAGTATCAATTATGGTAGGGATTCAAAATCCTGTCAGAGTAAAAGTACTATCGTGTTTGGGGTCACACCCTATTTGTAACACTTTATTACCGCGTCTTGATAAGGCTACTGATATATTACAACTGGTTGTGGATTTACCGATTCCACCTTTTCCGTAAACTGCTATTTTCACCTTGGATTCCTTTCTTTCCACTCTCTAATTTGCATGATTCTATTATACTATTATATTATATCATATAATGGTATATCATATAATGGAAATTCGACCAAGTAAAGACTCGCATTCTCTCTAGTAATTCTTGCAAATGAACTTTCCAAATTGATTAGCGATAGAACGCGCTAACCGACCTTTGTAAACAAACGTCACCCTTTCTCCCAGGGCTTGATTATCAAAGCCTTAGAGAGAAGGGTTCTCCCCAAGTAGGATTTGAACCTACGACTAAAATCGGTTAACAGCCGACCGCTCTACCGCTGAGCTATTGGGGAACAAGGGTTTGATCTACGTCC